TTCTTTTCGTATGATTTTGCTTACTATACCTGTTGCTGTAGCATTATAAACCGTATTGTTACTCTTGTTCCCGTCGGGATAAATCTGACCCCTTCCCCGGTTTCCGCCTACATATATGGGATATTTTAAGAAGCGAACACCCTTCTTAGTAGCAGGGTCCGGAGAAATAATAGGGAAGGTGATTTCGCTATATTTCTGACCAGGAACAGGGCCTATCACAAGAATATTTTTTTTAGTGGGGCGATAGCTCTGAAAAAAAAGATTACCTATCTTTTCTTTCATCTCTGGCGAAATACGATCGGGAGGGGCTAATTCAAACCCCTCGGGTAAAATAAGAACGGCCCCCACATTCAAGGCACCTTTTTTACCATTGGCAAGAACTTGTTTCAGTTGCATATCATAAGGAATTCGAACAACTGCTTCAAATACAGTATCCGGAAGTACCGCTTGGGGAACCTCAATACTCACGGGCTTATTGGCTAAATGACAATTGGCGCATACAATACGGCCAGTTGCTTCGCGTGGATTTTCATAACCCTGCTGTGCAAAAATGGGATATGCGTTTGAAATGGATGCCCGAGTTATTATATATATGATGAGCGATACGGAAATGGAGCGAGTAATCTCTTCTTTTATCCAAGAAAGGGTCTTTCTAGTTTGCATGGTCCAATCGTTGATCCCCAAAATTTCTACAATAAAATTAGGTGGGTTCCTAGTCAAGTTCCCTATCTACCAAGCTGCTATTTACTGACAAATTTTGACTCAAATCTAGGAGGAATCCGAATCTCTTGGATGTATAGAGAAAAGAAGTGTATAATATAAAAACAGTAAGATTTTGAATGTTTTACTTATGGTATGGACAAAATAACAAACATTCCATTTGGATCAGCGGATCCTTTTTCATTTCAATCACTCATTGAATGATAAATCACTACAAGTGACGGAGATATACGATTTAAATAATAGAAGACCCAATATTTAAAAATCGTATCAACAATGACTGGAAGAATGGAAGCAAGGACAGGTAAAATTTGATCATTATGAGTAAATCCAAAATCTTTGTAGACAGAGCCAATCATTAGTTCCCAACCGCGGGTTGAATGGAATCCTATACATAAGTCGCTTAAAAAAAGAATCGAAAGGGCTTTTATTGTGTCATTTAAGTTATATAGGAATTCTTGAACCCAGGAATTCAGAATAATAAGTTTTTCTTTACCTAGAATATAATAACCGCTTAGAATAACGAAACAGATTAGATTTGTGGAGAAGCGCAAAATTGTATGGATACGATCCTCATTGTGCATCTTGATCCATTCGATCGTTTCTTTTTGGATTTCGATACGAAACTTCTGTAGATGCGGTTCCGGGTATTCCTTTATCATTTCGTCCAAGAGGAGGAGTTCTTCTAATTCTATGAATTTTGCTAGAATACTCTTTTCTTGAGTATCATTGAAAAAAGTTTCGGATTGACTTGTATTCCACCAATAAATAACCCAAGATTCCAGACTTTTTTTAAATAAAAAAGAGATCCACCAGGGCAAAAATACTATAGATGTAAAATACAAAATAGAGGTAAATGCTTTTTTTTTCATTTTTTCATCTGTGAATTTTGAATGAATCCACTTCATTCGTTAACTCTATACGATCTAAAGTCTTGTATCAAGCATAAGTTTTATTACAAGGCTTCAAACCTATAAATTTCGAATAGTATAAAAAGAAAAAGAGAATCCCTTTTTTCTATATCTTATTCTCTATATCTTTTTCCAAAATGCTTTTTTTGATCTATGAAATGAGTCCCGTTATTTAGATTTGTTTGGTACTCTTTTTCTTACTGAATTCTGAATTTAGGGAATTTACATACGCATAAAAAAAATTGTGGATTAAGGGCAATAAAGGGTTTTGTTTTCGAATTTTTCCGTATATAGAATATAGAATATAAGCTTTTTTTGATTCATTAGTATTCTAAAAGAATTTCAGTTAAATTATGCTATAAGAAAGAGGACTCTTGACTTCGGATTTTGACCCTGACCTCCCGCTAAAAAAATTGTTTATTCTTCAGTTCATTTCAAAATACTTCAATTGGTACACGCAAGAAATAGGCCAATTTCGCCGCCTTTTGCTCAATTTCTCGTGGCTCAGCAGTACGAGTCAAAGGAATGGTACCCTGGCCTCTGATTTCCATATAAAGGACGTGTCGAGCATAAATACCCTCTTTAACTTCGATTCTGATCGACTGAATATCTTTCATAAGGAATCGGAGTAAGATGCGACGATTTTTTCCAGGAAATCCCCAACGAAAAATACACACTATCCCCTCTTTTCTATCGAATCGATCATAACCACTACCCACATTCCACGAAATTGTGCACCATAAATAAGAGCTAATAAATAGACCGGCGATCCCATAGAAAGACATTACGATCCCTTGTGGAAAAAAAATTATTTGTTGAGACGGAAATAAAGATATCAAATTTCTGTCAAGATAACTGGAAATTCCGACTAATAAAAACCCCAATGAACCTAAAAAAAGTATAAAGGCCCAGCAGAAATTGCTTTTTTTTCGAGACCCCACTATAAGTTCTATCCATAGATGTTCTGATTGCCAACTCATACTAGATCCAGTTGTATTTTATTGGAAGTGGGAGACTTGCCCAAATCAATTTGACTTTCCTTTTTTTCCAAAGTAACTTTCACCAACCCTCACTATTCTTATGTGAATCTTTAGGAGAAATTCCTTAGATCTAGACTTAGATCTAAAATAATAGTAGCTTTCCCATAAAATCTCCTATTTACACATATATAGCCCCATGGGTTTTACATTTAGTTCAGGCATACGCCCCAATTTCAATTTCTTTTCAATTAGCCAATTTACTGATATATCATATTTACGTTTGCACAAGAACCCTTTAACTTTCATTTTTGTTTGATATGTTTGAAGAAAGCCGCATTTTATACAATATTATACTGAATAGATATCCGTGTTCTAATCCAAGTCTAAGTTTCTAAGTCTTGAAAAAAATACATGAAATTTCCCCCATCAGATCCATCAGATTTAAAAAATCTTGTTTTTTTGAACATGAAGAGATAAAGAAGCCATTGCAATTGCTGGAAAGACTAAGCCTACTAAAGGCACAAAAATAGGGGGTAAGTTGTTGATAATTGTCATAGAATGGGCACCTCGATTCAATATTTGTACCTGTTACTTATTTTTATATTAACCTTTTTACCTATTATTGCTATATTCTGTTCTTAGAAAGATAGTTTAGATTTGTTCTAATTCGTATATAATTATACTAAGTATATCTACGTGAGTATATAGAATAAAGTGAATAAAGTGAAATGCAGGGGGTGTACAATTAACTAAATGCACTTTTTTCCGCACGAAATACATGGATGGATATTAATCCACTTGTTTTCTTCTTCTTTTCTTCTATATTAGATATTTTTTCTCTTTTTCTTGTCTTCTAACTTTAATCTTTAATTTTGAATTTCACTTTATTCAATTTAATAAAAAATGGAATAAAGAGTTTTTTTCGCTTCGAAATTCACGGCAAATTCGTTATTGGTTATAATCCGAAGGTAAGAAAAGAACACGAAATTCGTTTTATTTAGTTTACATTTACCTTGTCCAGTTGAATTTCGCGGAAGAAAGAATTTGCCCTTTTAGATTGTTGATAGATGGTTCCCTATTTAGGAATTAGGAATATAGAAAGATAATGCAGATAATTTGTTTATCCACATTATCTTTCTAGAATTTCTTTTTATGCCACCCCCTAAAAATCCATTTTCGGATTTTTCCTTTGATTCCGATAACTAAACACTTAATATTTATTTCGCAAAAAAAAATTAACGAATTTCGAACTTTATTATTAACTTAGGACTCCGCTGAATTTCTCATTCTTTTGCATTCAAAGGACCAAAATTGTGTAGCTGTAATAACTCATCCAAAACGCCCTTTAACGGATTACGTGGTACTATTGGGTCCAATAAACCATTTTCAAATAAAACTTCGGCTGTTTGTGAACCTTCAGGTACTATAATATTTAATGTTTGTTCAATTACTCTTTTACCCGCAAATGCAATATAAGCGTCGGGTTCACCAATAATGATATCCCCCAACATACCAAAACTTGCTGTCACCCCACCGGTCGTAGGAGTTGTAAGGATTGATACATAAAATGCCTTTTTATTCTTTTTATAATGATATAAAGCGGAAGATATTTTAGCCATTTGCATCAAGCTCACACTTCCTTCGTGCATGCGGGCTCCTCCGGAAGCACACACTAGAATAAGGGGTAAAAATTGATTGGTAGCATATTCGATCAAACGAGTGATTTTCTCGCCTACTACGGATCCCATACTACCTCCGATAAATCGAAAATCCATAACTCCAATTGCTACGGGAATGCCGTTTATTTGACCTATACCTGTTCGAACAGCTTCGGGTAATCCTGTTTCGTCTTGACAAGAAAAAAGGCGCTCTACATAAGGTTTATCCTCCACCTCTTCCTCCGGTTCCACCTCCCATTCAAATTCCCAGTCGTCTTCCTCTTTTTCCTCTTTTTCCTCTTTTTTCTCTTTTTTCTCTTTTTTCTCCGGATCCGGATAAAAAGAGGAATACAGATCCCACTCGTCTTCCTCGTCTTCCTCCCATTCCTCTTCCTCCCATTCCTCTTTTTTCTCTTTTTTCTCTTCCTCTTTTTTCTCTTTTTCCTCTTCCTCTTTTTGCTCTTTTTCCTCTTCCTCTTTTTTCTCTTTTTCCTCTTCCTCTTTTTCCTCTTCCTCTTTTTCCTCTTCCTCTTTTTCCTCTTCCTCTTTTTCCTCTTCCTCTTTTTCCTCTTCCTCCCATTCCTCTTCCTCCCATTCCTCTTCCTCCCATTCCTCTTCCTCCCATTCCTCTTTCTCTTTTTTCTCTTTTTCCTCTTTCTCTTTTTCCTCTTTCTCTTTTTTCTCTTTCTCTTTTTTCTCTTTCTCTTTTTTCTCTTTTTCCTCTTCCTCTT